AAAAAAATAAAAAGATTCCGTATTTGGAAAGACAAAAAATCAGATAGAATCCATTTTTTTAGCACTTAAACACCTTAGGGATTTCGTTGTTCAAAAACGATTCAAAGAGAAGAGAGATATTTGTACTTTACTTATTTTTTGAGTAGAATGCAATTTGAAGTGTATTGTATAATAGAAGAAGGGTTGCATTTATTAAACACATATGCGGATAGCTATAATATCCGACTTCTGTTTTATTGCCAGTTCTTTTTGGGACAGCCCTGGTCGTGTTCTATCAAAAGAGAATTTCATTCAATGCACGAAGTAGGAGAATTTTATGAGAATTCCCTATCGACAACATATCTAAATAATAGATATCTGTGAAACAATTTAGGTTCTGGGGTTTACATATACTCATATGTTTTGTTATAATTGAAATTGAGAAAGATTTTTTGATTGAAAAAATCAATACTGATTAGTTCTGTATCAATTTGGATTTTCTTATGTCATTAGGAAAACACAAGTTGAAATTCAAATACCAGAATCGTTCATGAATTCGAAGTAAGGAGTCAATAGTTAATGGTTCAAATTTCTCGGCTGAAAATACACAATGCTAAAAACATTCTCTCGCTTTTCTATTGAGAAATCAAATGTGTATTTTCAGATACTATACAATCAATTGAAGGGTTGGATCAAATCCAACCAAAAGGGGTTTTTCTTTTAGGAAAGAAAAGGATTAAGGAAAACAGAAGTTAAAATGCAAGTACAAGAAAAATTCAGTAATCCGGGAAAAGTTTCACCTATTTTGTATCATTTTGGCGGCATGGCCGAGTGGTAAGGCGGGGGACTGCAAATCCTTTTTCCCCAGTTCAAATCCGGGTGTCGCCTGATCACCAAAAAACTCGAGATCTCTTCTTCTTTTCTGTTCTGCTGATATAACTCGCAGAATGCCTCCCCGGTAGAAGCATATCCCTTCTATTACTAAGGGAGTGTCTAATAACTGGATCTTGAATCAGATTGTAGAGCCTGGTAGGAAATTCAATTAATAGTTTAATAGTTTTTTGGGGGGGACAAGCGGAAGTTGCTTTATATAAGACGGACTCGCGAGAATCTCTGAGTGCTCGGGTATCCAATCAATATTCGATTGGAGGAATAATTGACTTTTCTAGAAAAGGGGTGAAAAATAAATGCTTTCTTTTCGGCAACCCCCGCGCAAGCCCCCTGTTTCACAGGGATAATCGGGAAAGGGGGTGCGGATTAGATCAAATGGGGAAATAGAGGTCTGTAATAGATAGTGATTTATCGTTTTTAGTGATTTCTCCCCTTCTGTTTTTACTTAGTAAGGTCAACAAAACAAAAAAAAGAATAGGCCTTATTATTCCTACATTTTCTACACGTTCCCATTTGTTACTATGTATTTTGCTTGTATTTAATCTTTCCTGATTCAAAATCATAATCAATTTATTGGATTGGTTTCTCAATAGTGTTCGGTCAGAACCAGAACCCCCTTTTTGACTCTGCGCCACTGATTCCACTATTATTAGTGAGGAATAATGGAAAAATTCGTTCATATTTAGAGAGATAGGGGACATAATGCACATGGATATAGTAAGTCTCGCTTGGGCTGCCTTAATGGTAGTCTTTACATTTTCCCTTTCACTCGTAGTGTGGGGAAGAAGTGGGCTCTAGAAGTACTACTAATTGAGTTCAGGAATCAAACCGTATCAATTGTTTTATAGATCGTTCTGCAACGCATTTGGAACTATTTAAAATCAAAATCTCTGAATTTGGAATCCCGTTGGACTCCGACTCCAATCGAGAAATCTATGATATGAATCATACTCTTTCAATTAAAGAGATATCTCATCGATTCCCACCTTTGTATTTCGAAAAGAAAGGGATTCAGATAATTGGAAATTTATTCCAACCTCAAATTCTTACGAAATTTGCTATTTCAATCAATGAGAATCGGCTCTGACCATCTTTATAGATGGATACTGAACTTTATAGATGGATACTGAACTTTATAGATGGATACTGAACTTTATAGATGGATACTGAAGAAGACTGGACCTTTTTTTTTCTTTCCCCCTTTAACTCTTCAAAGAAGAAGTGGTTTGGTTAAGTGTATACGCACTTTCTATGAGAAATGATATAGAGATGGTGGTTGTCTAATGAGAGACTAGGCAATAATCAACTCTTGACTCGGGCGAGTCGGGGGCATTTACCCTTTTGTTTATAATTTGAGAAAGGCGATTTATGCTTTATCGATTTATTTCATATCATGGTTCGGGCGTTAAAAATGGGCCAGGTTTGCCCTTCCTTATTAGTAATAATAAAGGAATTAGAATCCTAAGATAAGAATTATTTCAGATTGATCGGAACAAATAGATGTAGCAAATTGGGTATTATGTCAATTCCATACAATATATATATGGAATTAATATATACATATATGATATGAAGAGAATACTGTAGATTGATCTATAGAAACTTAAGCCTTTATCTTTATTCTAGATTACAACTTTATAGACTAAGTTTATAGACTAAGAGATAGATAGTATGGTAGAAAGATGCATCTTTCTACCATACTATCTATCTCTTAGAAAACTGCCGATTATAGTGCGCTCATTTCATTTAAGTTACGACGTGAAATTGGAATCCTTTTCATTTGACTTCGTTAATTTTTGATAAGAACTCAGAAGGAAGGTTTCATTCAATTGAATTAATCATTTTGACTGACTGTTTTTACGTAAATGATAAGCAGAAAGGCCGTAGGAACTAGAATGAATAGTGCAGTAGCAATAAATGCAAGAATATTTACTTCCATAATATCATCGGTTTTTTACTTCGCAATAACTCGGGATTTAATCCCCTAGAGATGATAAATCTTTCGGCTGTAAATTCAATGAATGAATTACCTCTCGACGATCTTGAATCGGATCAATATCATGAATAACAATATCTGATCTATCAAATCAACCCGTCGTCAAGACTTGAATAGTATAACATAGGAGGTTCTTTTATCCATACCGAATCCAAATTAGGATTCCTGACTCAATCAATCCAAAATTCCTTTATTTATCATCCGTTTCCTTGTTTTTTTTCTATAACCTACCTTGAGTCTTCCTTGGACAATCATCTGATGAAGAATAATCAGATTGCCTTTCCACTTCGATTAATTACACAGTTCCAAATCTAAACAAACAATAAAAGCGAAATGTAAAAAATAGGAAAGAAAAAAAGAAATAAAGACTCCTTTTTGCTTTGGGAATGAAAGTATGCCCCTCGACACCCTTTACTAGTTCATAGTAAAGGGAAAAATGAATTGATGTATTTATTTGATTTTGATCCGTCGGGACTGGCGGGGCTCGAACCCGCAGCTTCCGCCTTGACAGGGCGGTGCTCTAACCGATTGAACTACAATCCCGGGGAAAGGAAATAGGGGATCGAGCAGAAAATTTGATTCTTTTTTATCTTCGTATGGGGTATTTCTGAAGGACAGGGGGATTTATACAATCTCATGGTAGATTGGCGGATTATTGGGCCGAGCTGGATTTGAACCAGCGTAGACATATTGCCAACGAATTTACAGTCCGTCCCCATTAACCGCTCGGGCATCGACCCAGGAAGAATTCATTTTAGGCTTATTGGTAATCCATGATTAACTTCCTTTCGTAGTACCCTACCCCCAGGGGAATTCGAATCCCCGCTGCCTCCTTGAAAGAGAGATGTCCTAAACCACTAGACGATGGGGGCCAACTTGACCAACCGCCCTCATACTATGATCATAGTATGATCAGTTTTTTGAAATTGTCAATATAATGATAATGGAATGATCAGATCCGAGAGATCTTTTCGTTTTTCATAATTGTATAGAATTTTCCGATTCGTCATTCAATTCATATTCATGAATCGTTCATTAGAATCAACATTCTCTATATAAATCTAATCTAGTAAGCGGGATCAAAATCAAAAAGTTATCAAAAATTTTCTTTAAGACTTTAGTGCAAGGGGACAAGTAGAATCTCTTCATGACATGATTCGATAAAATATCTTGAAATTGATTTTATGTCAAATTGGTAAGTGTACGTGTATGTTATGTATCAATCAAGTGAATTTTGTTTTCATTAAGGATCATCTCAATAAAAGAAATTAGGGCTAGTCTTGAAACAATTCATTTGACCCTAGACTTTCTAGGAAAATCCATTTGATTATTCAAAAATCAGCCACCAGCCACTATGAGTATATTGTATATACTTATATGTATATAATATATGTGCATATAGAGATTTTATCTACATAGTGACTCGTCGGGGAATTAAATAAAATAAGCCCTTTTAACTCAGTGGTAGAGTAACGCCATGGTAAGGCGTAAGTCATCGGTTCAAATCCGATAAGGGGCTTTTTTTTCATCCATTTTTTTTCATAAAAGTCCAGTCATAGTATTCAGAAAATAGAGATCTTTTTTTCTTTGGAATACAAAGGGAACTAACCAGATACTACGTTATCATTATACTGAGTTAGAATATAGCAGTTCTAGTTAGAAAATGGAACATTTGTTCGGAAAATTTTCATTATTATGAATAAAAATAAGCCGCCTCTTGTATCGCCAAAGATCCCTATATTGCCATTATACCAAGCAAATCCATTGAAAAGATTCGAAATCAACAAAAGAAAAGGTAAAAAGAAAAAGTAAGTGGACCTGACCCATTTAATTATAACTATATCCGCTATTCTGATATTAAAATTTGATAGAGATGAAATTTGAATTCGAACAGTTGACTCACCTCCTTTTTTTTTCATTTTTTTGGACTTGGAAATAATTTGTCGATATTTCCGATTCAATCTTCTTGTTCCTAGATTTTATAGGGGAATAACAATTTATTCCCTTCCTCTACAGATACAGAGAAACCTTTCTTTAAAGTCACAAGATAAGATCCATTTCCACTATCTTTCTTTGATTCCAGATCAAGATAAATTTCTATCTATCTAAGTCTGTATAGCTATCAGATCACGGC